ATTATTTTTATTGATATGGTTGTAGGATAGATAGAGATAAAATGAAATCTATTGTAAGGTCCCTATTAGACACTGGAATTCTGTCTGCTATATTTATTTATTACTTTTATTACTATAATTACTATTACTATATAATTTTTATTACTATAATTACTATTACTATATAATAAAATAAAGAATAAAATAATAAAATAAAGAATAAAGAATTACTATAATAAAATAAAGTGCTTCTGAATTCATCTTAGCTTTTAATAATTTAAATTCTTCTTTGTTGAGTAATAACTTAATCCTTGAATAAAATCTTTCTTGTAACAATATCTATAGATATTTCAACCTAACGTTTTCAATTACGAAATCCAATTAGACCTTGCATTAGTTAAAGAAAAAACTATATTTTTTTTTATAGCACATTAAGTCTTTCGATTTTTTTCGTTCCTATTCTCCTTTCTCAAAAAAAGGGGGACCTTAAACAAAGTTAAAGGATTACTTCGTTCTTGATAGTTATTTACTTAATCGGTGAATAGAAGTATACTCTGGATCGGAATTGTGGGAAGTACTCCTTGATCATTTCTACCAATGTAAAGCCCCAATTATAATTCTTTTTATACACAGAAAAATACACTTACATAATCTCTATTACGAATCCTTTGTGTACCTTAGTGTTCCTAGCTATCCACTTATTTTTATCAATCCACTTTTGGGTAATACATATGCTAATAGATAGTAAAAACCTCATAAAGCAGATCTTTTTAACCCGCTTCAAGTCATCATGATTAATCAATCAATCTTGGGGTAAATAGTCTCTAATACTTAATGTTTACTTTTATTAACTCTTGTACATAGGAAATGAGATTCAATCGTTTACTGCAAATTTCTAAGCCGTTTCTTTCACTCATATAACTATCTGGTTTCCTTCATCAACCCCCGAATAATGAATAAAAAACGAAAATAGATATTCAACTCATTACATTTCCTTCCTAGAAAGAAAAAGTAGGGTGAAATTTATGTCTTAACGAATCGCACGTAGAGATATTGATAACACACATAGAGTTAATGGTATTTCATAACTAATTGATTGAGCAGCAGCTCGTAGACCACCTAAAAAAGAATATTTATTATTGGAGCCATATCCGGACATAAGAAGGCCGACAGGAGCTATACTTGAAATAGCAATCCATAAAAAAACACCAATACTGAGATCGGCTAAAACAAGATGATCCCCAAAAGGAATTACTAAATAACTTAATAAAACAGATATTACTGCTATAGATGGTCCAATACTGAATAAACGAGTATCTCCTCTAGATGGAAGGAGATTCTCTTTGAAAAGTAATTTGGTACCATCTGCTAGAGCTTGAAGAATTCCCAAAGGTCCTGCGTATTCAGGACCAATACGTTGTTGTATACCTGCAGATATTTCTCTTTCTAACCAAACAATTACTAGTACACCTATTGTGATTCCTAATACAAGAGTCAAAATAGGGATAAGCATCCATATGATCCCATAGACCTCTTTTAAGGATTCCAATCTAGAAAAAGAATTGATAGCTTGTACTTCTGTTGTATCCATTATCATTTTAACGATCAACTTCTCCCATAATGATATCTATACTACCTAGTATCGTCATAATATCAGCCAATTTCATCCTTTTAACTAACTGAGGAAGAATTTGCAAATTAATAAATCCTGGCGGTCTAATTTTATATCGCCAAGGAAAAACACCCTTATCTCCTATAAGAAAAATTCCCAATTCTCCTTTTGGTGCTTCAACTCTCACATAAAGTTCTTGCTTCGACAATTCAAAAGTCGGAGAAGGTTTTTTACTAATGAATCGATAATCAAACTCATTCCATACAGTATCTTTTGCTCTATCAAAGCGGCGGATTTCTAAATTTTCATAGGGCCCTCCTGGAATTCCTTCTAGCGCTTGTTGAATAATTTTTATGGATTCCGTCATTTCATTGATTCGTACTAAATAACGAGCTAATGAATCCCCCTCTTTTTGCCATTGGACTTCCCAATCAAATTCGTCATAACACTCATAATGATCAACTTTACGAAGATCCCATTGTATTCCGGAAGCTCTTAGCATAGGTCCCGACAAACCCCAATTTATTGCTTCCTCTCCACCAATAATGCCTACTCCTTCAACTCGTTCTAAAAAAATGGGATTCCGTGTAATAAGCTTTTGATATTCGGCAATTCCTGTTAAAAAGTAATTGCAAAAATCCAAACATTTATCTATCCAGCCATAAGGTAAATCAGCAGCGACTCCTCCAATACGAAAAAAATTGTGCATCATTCGCATACCGGTGGCAGCTTCGAATAGGTCATATATCAGTTCTCTTTCTCGAAAAATATAGAAGAAAGGAGTCTGTGCCCCAATATCTGCCATAAAAGGGCCCAGCCATAACAAATGTGAAGCTATACGACTTAACTCCAACATAATGACTCTGATATAACTGGCCCTTTTAGGGACTTGAATATTCCCTAATTGTTCTGGCGCATTTACAGTTATTGCTTCTGTGAACATAGTAGCTAAATAATCCCAACGTGTTACATAAGGCAAATATTGTATAATTGTTCGATTTTCCGCAATTTTTTCCATACCTCTGTGTAAATAACCCAATATTGGTTCACAGTCAATAACATCTTCACCATCTAGAGTAACAATGAGTCGAAGAACACCATGCATTGATGGGTGGTGAGGTCCCATATTGACTATCATGAGGTCTTTTCTTGTAGCTGGTACAGTCATAGGTTTTTCCTGATTCATTCTTCCATGAATTGCTGAAAGCGAAAAGAAGTGCATCAAACTTTAAGCGAATAATTCAAACTAACTCTTCAAATTAACGAGTTTTTCTCTCTCGAATATCCAACTGTCCTATTAATTCTTTATAACGTGCTCTGTTTTTTTTTGACAAATAAGCCAGCAGCCGTTGACGTTTTCCCAAAATTTTCCGCAGACCTCTCTGAGATAAATAGTCTTTTTTGTGTAATTCCAAATGTGAAGTAAGTCTCCGTATCTTGTTGGTGAAACTTACTACTTGAAATTCAACAGATCCGCTATTTTCTTTGTTTTCTTCTTGTTCTTGCAAAATAATTGAAATAAATGCATTTTTTACCATAAAAGAATTTAACACTCCCCTTTTTACAGATATTTATTTTATTGATCAGTAATAATAGTAATAATAATGTAATAAATTTTAATTTTAATGTAGTATACACACTAATCAAAAATTTTTTATAGATTCTTTTTTTTTCAATGCACATTAATGAATCCTTTTTTGGAGTTCATTTGTATAGTCATACAAAACGAGGATACCAAATCTTTAGTACGAGAAGATTACGTTGATTAATGTATTTTTACGCCATTTCTTATCCTAGAGGGGGATGTAAGACTGGGCATATGAGCATCGGACGGACAGAAAAAAAAAATGAAAAATCTGATAACCAAATAGATAGAAAACTCAAAAATTTAAATCAGGGATACATATATATCCTCAACATACTCAAACGGCTCCCATTATTGGTATCAAACCAATAGCGATTCATACAAGCTAAATCTTCTAATCGATAATTAGGCCAAAAAAAGAACTTTAATTTAATTAATTCATTTTTTTTTTTGTCAAAATTTTTACTTTCATCCAAAAATTGACTCCAATTTTTTATCTTGTTCTCCTTGGAAAATTTTTTATTTCTATGCATAACATTCTGATTCTTTAAATTCAAATTGAAAGAAATTAGAATTCGCAATTCTCTACGACGTCTAGATGATAAAATTTTTTCAGGAACAAGCAAATCATAATTATTTTTGTCTTTATTTAGTTTATGTCTTGTAATGGATTCATCAAAATGATTCTTAGCAACATTTTTTGGGTTTCGGTATCTTTGATTACTTTGGTGCTTGCTTTTATGAACCAATGAAATACCTATGATTTGATACATAAAAAACTGCCCGTCATTTTTTACAGATAGACGGGTAGGTTCCATAATTAATATTCCCTTTTTCGTTAATTGTTTAAGATTTAAACGCCTTCTCATTATATCCAGATTCATTTCTTTCCTTTGAATATAGGATATAGTAATTTTTCTGACATTTATGAGGCTAACCAGGAGACCATATATCTGGATATTATTCATCATTTTTTGATTCAATTGATTCAAACGTCCAGTCCATCTTAATTGCAAAGGAAAATCTCCTTTAAGGAATACTTTTAGTTTTTCGATCGATTCTGAAAAATATTCTTCAATATTGTTTTTATTCTTTAATTCAAAATATTGTTTTGAATTTGATGGGCTAAAATTGAAAAAATATTCAGCTGCCTCTTGGTTTCCTTTGAAATTTGGATTTTCACTAAAATTTTGATTTATATTCAAATTAAAAAGAAGTAAGTTGCTTGGGATAAACCAAGGTTTCTCTTTATATTTATGATAAAGTATTAAAAACTCTGGAAATAAAAAAACTTTCGGATTTGATATGAGGTGATTTAAGATTAAGAATTTTTCATTCATTCCCATCCAATCAAAAGACATTCCCATCCAATCAAAAAAGACTTTTTTATAATTGATTTCGGAATTGGATTTAATCGGAAGATAAAAAAGATCATTATTATGAGAATTCTCCCTTATATTAGGTTCAACCTGAATATTTGTATTAAATTGCCAACCCAAATATTTTCTATCTTTATTTTTTTCCATATATATAATATCACTTTTTTCTAGATAATTCTTGATAGGAATATTCTTGAGTATGTTAAAAAAAGTTTCTTTATTTTTGGTGGAATTTTCTTTATTCTTTATTGTTTCTAATGATGCGCTATAAATATCAGACTTATTTTTAGTTTCAGAATTAATATGTTTATATGAGAAAAGATCATATCTATAGTTTTTTTTTAAATTCTCCTCTTTATTTGGGAATAAATATACTTTCAAATTTTGTTTTTTTTTGTAATCCAATAATGGGTCTTTTTCATAGGAATACCATTTCTTTAAATCATCATTTTGAGACGTATGGCATTTATTTATTTGATTTCGCCATTTTTGTGGGACTAATGTAGACCATGTAATCTGAGATAAATCATATTGATAATGACTTCTTAACCAGTTTTTCCATGGATTCTTTTCATAATTTGAAAGTTTGTTATATCTTACTTTGGAATCAAATATTCCTTGTCTTACAAAAAAATCCTTGATTTCATTCTTAATAAAAAAAGAGGGTCCATTATATTGAAGAATAGATCTTAACTTATTGAAGTTAATAACTTGGGTTTGTGATAATTTTAAAAATACATATTTTTGTGACAAATAAGATAAATCAAAAAAAATATTTGGCTTCCGCTTACTATTTCTAAGATTATCAAAACCCTTTTTTATAGTCATAGGCGAAATGAAGTCAATTTTATTTTGTTTTTTTTTATTAATTCTTTCGTTATCTTTATTTATTTCATTATTGTCAATGTATTTTTCAAGAATTTTTTTTGTAGATTCCATAAAAAGTTGTAGAGAAATTTTGCGCATATTAATGATACATAAAACAATATCTACGTATATTTTTTCAATGCAAAATTGAAATATTAATTCAATATTTTTTCTTTTTAATATTTTCCAAATTTTTTGGGGTGATTCTCGATTATTCTTTTTATTTTTTTTCATTATTTCTATTTGATTTCTGATTGTGTTTCTTCTATCAATTCTATGTTTAATCTCTTCTTTTGCCTGTGAATAATCTCTAGATTTATTTTGACTAAATGATTCATGAATTATCTCAGTGCTGATTATCGAATCCTTTTCTGTTTGAGTTTCACTTGATTCATATATTTCTCTCGGTATAAATAATGGAATTTTCTTTCCTTTTAAAAGTGCTTTTATTATTTGTTTTAAAAATAAAAATGCTTTTTGTTGTTTCTTTGTTATTTTTTTTAAAACTCTTTGAACTCTAAAATGAAAATTTCTTATTTCTATTTTGTAGTCTATATCTTTAAAAATGGGTTCAAAAAAGGAAGGTGTTTTTCGAGGAGGACCAAAAGGATATTCTGTTTCCATTCCCAAAACTGTTAAAAAACAAGAATCAAAATCATCTTGTTGCTTTTGATCTCTATCAGAGAGTCGTAGCTTAGATCCGTGCCATGGTTTCAAATGAAAAGGATATAAGATTTTGATCTGAAAACCCTCTATTAACCAATTTTTTGGAAATTCCGTTTTGGAAAATTGAAGACCATTATAACTGCACTTTAAATAAATTTCTCTATTCCAATCTTGGAAATCCTCATACCATTCTGGAGATTGCCGTAATAAAATACGGCCAATATTCTTAGCTATTATCAATAAGGGTAATTTAATATACCTTCTAAAAATGGATTGTGCTAGTAACAGAATACTTCTTGTTTTTTGTGCATATGGAATGTTTTCCCAGAATTCCATTACGTCTTCCTGGTTGTTTTTTTTTATTTGGAATTGTTGATCTAAAATATCAAATTCTGACTTTTTACCCAACCAATCTCTAATATTAAAAAAAAGTTTCATTAGGTCGGATATAGGAAAAGGAAAATCTTCCATTTTTTCCAAAAAAAGAGGGGAATGGGGATTTCCTTGAGACGGTCCCCAAATAACCATTTTACGCCTTTGAATGCGCATAGATCCTTTGATTACGGCTCGACGAAAATCAGGTTCTTCCAAATAACTTATAAAACCCGAATCTCTATTAAATTTTGTATAAAGATTATAATTCTTGAAATTAGATTTCTTAAAACTTCGTTTGGAACGAGTTAAAAAAGCTATACGTTTAAATCTTCTTGTTCGAAGCTGGTGATCCAGCCCTTGCATTATGCCTTGTTCTTTTCGTCGTTTTTTAAACAGTTGTTCCAACTCGTTGATTAATTTGTATGAGCATCGAGGTGGTTTTTTACCTATTTCATTTATGTTTATTCCAAGAATTTTTTTTTCGCGCTTAGTATTAGTTAGAATTGTCTTCAATGAAAACTTTAACCTATTATTTGATTGCTTTTTTTCTGATATTTGGGTTTTCTGTTCAGATTCTGATTCTGGAAAAGTAGGATAAGGAAGAAGGATATCGTGAATTTTATTTATTTCAGCGGGTTCTGTGCAATTTTCTATTGAAGTTTCTTTTCTGATTGAAGATGCAAAAATTTTCTTCATTCTTCCACGATACATCCCATTTAAAAAGGGATCATACATTTTAATGAGGCACTCATTTTTGTTTTTTTTCTCAAGATTACACAAATTAACTAGGAAATTCTTTTTGTTTTTACTCTGAGCATTACACAATCTAGTCTTTGTTTCAAGTATATTTAGAGAAAGAAATAATGTCTCTAAAGCTTCGATTCTATTTAGAAATTCATTATTTAAGTTCTTATTTTTTTCTTTATTGGTATAAAGCCACTCGCTATATAGTTCATCAGCAGACAGTTTTTCTAATGTGGATAAGGATATCCTTTTTGCTAGCATTTCCCCAAAAGTTGACAAACTCGGAGGATATG